ATCATATATAGAATATAGAAATAGAATCGAAAGGAGAAAAAAAGAAAAATAGAAGTGGGATAACATTAGATGAATCTTGAAACAAGATATGTCCTACAGCAAACAAACTCTCAACTATGCGGCTTTATTTGATCAAAATTATTTTCTTGTTTTATCTAAGAAGTTCTAGATGATTTGAAAATTCCAATTCAAATGGAAGAATTAAGTCTATTCAAGATTCATAGGAGTACTTTTATGTTTCTGCTTCACGAATATGATATTTTCTGGGCATTCCTAATAATATCAAGCGTTATTCCTATCTTGGCATTTGTCATTTCTGGGATTTTAGCCCCGATTAGGGAAAGTCCAGAAAAGCTTTCTAGTTATGAATCAGGTATAGAACCCATGGGGGATGCTTGGGTACAATTCCGAATTGGATAGGCTGGCCTTTACGTAAAGACTATATTACGCCCGATTTCTATGAAATTCAAGATGCTCATTGATTGAAATTGAAATGAAATCTGGAGTCGTGTCGTATAAGTAAAAAAGAGTTTTTTATCATTCAATGAGCATCTTGGCATTCCCCTTCTAGATGAAAAAGAGCGACTTTACTTTCATTCTTATTGTGGAGGGGCTAAACTTAAACTAAAAAAAGAAAAAGAGGCTCTCTTTGCTATTCCCCAATTGGGAAGATATCATAGAATATACATTTCGTATGAGCAGAAACAATAGGATGACTCAAAAGAATTCTGCAGTGACAAAAAAATATGAAATTTGAAAGAAAAGACAGAAGAAACGAAATGAAGAAATACAAAATGAGAAGAATCGGAGTTTATTTGTACTGTGTCTGAAATACATCCTTTATATTCCTATCCTTCCACTCTTTTATTGAATCCTTTTAGCTAATTTTTTTTAGTTCTTTTTAGCTATTAGATTTGAGATATATACGAAAATTTCACATACTTTTGGAATAATAAAAGTATGAACAGAGAGGAAAAAAATACAAATGAAAAAGAAAGTAAAGAATATCTATCCCGATCCGTATCAATGAATTAATTTCATTTGTATGAGTATGAATATCTATCCGATACATTATTCACGTGTCAGGAACCAGATTTGAACTGGTGACACGAGGATTTTCAGTCCTCTGCTCTACCAACTGAGCTATCCCGACCATTTCCTGTGCATCATCCTAGCAGAGTACTTATATCTATGTCAATGAAAAGAACTCAAAAATAAAATCTTAACAAATTGGCCCTAGCCCCTGAATCTTTTAGATCTTCAAAAAGAAGACTTTCTTTGTAAATGAAAGGAAAAAGATATGGACTATGAATGATTCAATAACGGAGATTCCTTGAACATATATGTTCATAGCGTATTATACAGAACAAATGAGATTGGATTGGAATAAGATACGAGGATTTATATTCGGATCCATTTGTGAAAGAACAGAGTGAATGAAATGAGAAAGATATTTCATTTTGTTTAAACTGAGCCGCCGATGAAAAAAAAGAAAGAGGATGAGGATAAATAAAGAGCGAGGAAGTAAAATGGGCTTTTTATTGGGGATAGAGGGACTCGAACCCTCACGATTTAAAAATTCGACGGATTTTCCTCTTACTATAAATTTCATTATTGTCGGTATTGACATGTAAAATGGGACTCTCTCTTTATTCTCGTCCGATTAATCTTCAAAAGATCTATCAAATTCTGGAATGAATCATTTGATCACTGAATAGTTGAATTCGATTCTTTTGTCAACTTCAATAGGAATTGATTCACAATAACTCTTCAATTTTTCATATACTTTTTGATCTCTATCATTCTAATTAATAGAGAATAGAAATAGAGGGTTTCTATAGATCCTTATCTCATACTATTACTTATCTTAATTATTTTAATAGTAATATAGTAATATAAATAAGAAAGAAATAAAGAATAGAGAAATATTATTCTCTAATTTCTAGAATTCAAAATCCTAGAATAATTAGAATAATATATTTCATAAATATATAGATTCTTTTCTTAATCTAATTATTAATAGAATCTATTAAAATCTAAATAGAATATAGAATGAATATAATAAGAATAGAAAGAAATAGAAATCTTCTAATATATTACTAATATCTAGAATATATTACTAATATCTAATAGAAAGAAATAGAAGATTTCTATTCTCATATTCATATATAGAGATACAGAATAGGATTCGATATAAGATTTTGGTTGTGATTAATCGTTTGCTATGTCAGTATGTATACGTACGTATTAGATATATAAGGTTATCCTTTCTGTCATTTCGATAGAAGGATTTTAGCTACTAACGTAACATATTCAATTTCATTCATCGTTAGAACAGCTTCCATCGAGTCTCTGCACCTATCCCTTTTTCTTCTCATTTTCCATCGTTTTTCTCTCAAAACAAAGATTTGGCTCAGGATTGCCCATTTTTAGTTCCAGGGTTTCTCTGAATTTGGAAGTTATCACTTAGCAGGTTTCCATACCAAGGCTCAATCCAATCAAGTCCGTAGCGTCTACCAATTTCGCCATATCCCCTTTCCTTTGAGACAAGGATCCAGTTGTAATTCCACCCACCTCTTTCATTTATCTTGGCACTATTGAATTCATTAGGTAATGATTCCTATATTGAAAAAGTGTATGCTTCTATCTTCTATTTTCTTTTTTTACCCACCCTCTATTCTATATTCTATCATTTCATCTCTCCTATTTGTTTCAATACAAAATGATTCTATCATTGATGTATCCGCAATTCAATATGGATAGATATATCCCACATATATATATGTCTTTCCTCCTCCTTCATTTTTACACTGCAGTTTGTAATAGTGGAACGGTCGATATTCATTCTTTTTTTCATTTCAGATTCTAATTTCATTGATATATTGATATTTTATATATTTTATTTTTATATTCATATATATATATATATGAATATGGAATTGGATTTCTATTTCTATTTAGATATCTAATTTATCTATATCTAAATTCTAGATCTAAATAGTTTTCTTTTCTATTTTCTAAGAAGAATCACTAGGTAATAGCTAAGATCCAATAGTTTCCTATATTCCTATACACTATTGCTCTTATATCCGCCCGCTTAGCTCAGAGGTTAGAGCATCGCATTTGTAATGCGATGGTCATCGGTTCGATTCCGATAGCCGGCTCTTTTTCTTTATCAATCTCTTTCTTTCCATGATTGAAAATCTCTACTCTCGCTTTCTCTAAATGTCGGGTCACCTATCTATTATGTCATGGTAACTTGCAGTTATAGCTATGAAGAAAAAAGTTTACTAGAACTATTAGATCTCTACAGAAGAAATTGGAAAACGTAACCTTCGCTTGAATTTCCTATATATACAAAAAATCCGAATATTGATAAAATTTATTTGATTATGTTTTGTAGGACTTTAGTAAATTGAGTTTTGCTTTGCTAATCCTTTAGTTCAGTCTGAATTTATATCTTTTTGTCAAATGAAAGTGAATCAAAAAGGAGCCTTTATATGTCTCGTTACCGAGGACCTCGTTTCAAAAAAATACGCCGGCTGGGGGCTTTACCGGGACTAACTAGTAAAAGACCCAGATCCAGAAGTGATCTTCAAACCCAATTGCGCTCTGGAAAAAGATCACAATATCGTATTCGTTTAGAAGAGAAACAGAAATTGCGTTTTCATTATGGTCTGACAGAGCGACAATTACTTAAATATGTGCATATTGCTGGAAAAGCCAAAGGGTCAACAGGCCAGGTTTTACTACAACTACTTGAGATGCGTTTGGATAACATCCTTTTTCGATTAGGTATGGCTTCGACCATTCCTGGAGCCAGACAATTAGTTAACCATAGACACATTTTAGTTAATGGTCGTATAGTGGATATACCAAGTTATCGTTGCAAACCCCGAGATATTCTTACTACGAAGGATAAAGAAAGATCGAAAGCTATGATTCAAAATTCTCTTGTTTCATCCCCCCACGGGGAATTGCCAAACCATTTGACTATTGATTCCTTACAATATAAAGGATTTGTAAATCAAATAATAGATAGTAAATGGATCGGTCTGAAAATAAATGAGTTGTTGGTCGTAGAATATTATTCCCGTCAGACTTGATTCTAACAAAAATAAAAAAGCAAGGTTCATACCAATTTTAACTCCTTTCGCTGAAGTAAATAGAGTACCTCGTACCCTGTCTCATTCACGTATCAAAAAAGGATCGGCAATATCAATACGATATTTCTATTTGTATTTGACCGGATGAATTAGGGATAGAGAATTTATATTAAATAAGTAAATAAGGGTCTTACCGTTAGAATAATGATATCAATTCTTATTTTATTTAATACATTGTAGTCGGTAACGTTGATGAATGAAAATAAACGGAGAGAGAGGGATTCGAACCCTCGGTAAACAAAAGTCTACATAGCAGTTCCAATGCTACGCCTTGAACCACTCGGCCATCTCTCCTACAGAATGTTATTCTTGACCAAAACCCGAATGAATAGCGAGTCCTTCATCTTAATTGTAGTACATGTATGATCGCCCGATGGTTCCATAAGAAGAAATTCTTTTCCAATTTCATATTTATCAACAACAACTTCTTTCATCAGCTAACCCATGGAATTCATGAATCGTCCGATGAATCTTTCTATTTCAATTGTATAATGTGGCACATAAACGTTATGCAAACAAAAAAAGATGGTTACTTTATTTGAATTTGATTTTATCATGGAATGATTATTCCATTCTTTTCCTTTTTGGATCATAACCAAATCAAAGATTCTCGATTTATCAAAATCCATAGGAAACTTGGTTATTCAACTTAGATGAAATAGTAATAGTCATTGGTATACTACGAAATTGGAATGAAATATAATCTGATTCAACTATTTCATTTCATCTTTGTCCAAAAGGGGGACACCACATTTTTTCCAATTAGTCTGTTTTTATGTTATTTTGTACTGTACAATTCCTTTTTTTGTGGGATCATTTTCCCCGAAGGGGGAT